TCTCTGAATTTGAAAGTTATCACTTAGTAGGTTTCCATACCAAGGCTCAATCCAATTAAGTCCGTAGCGTCTACCGATTTCGCCATATCCCCCTTCCTTTTTTCTTTTGTTTTGAGATTAAGATTTTATTAGAATATTATTCCTTTTTCTTTCATTTATAATTTATACTGGAACCTTTGAATTTATTAGATAGCGATTACTATCTCGAAAAAGTCTTTTTTCTTACCTATAGGAAACCCGTATTTGATTCAATCAAATTGGATTTTATCATTTCTGTATCGGCAATTCAATATAGATTGATATATATCCTTTATATATCTTTCTATTCATGCCATTTTTCCCATGCAATTGGGATACTCAAAGGGTCGATTCTTTTTTTTTTTTTTCTTAACTTCCCCTTTTACGAATGAAAGCCGGGGAATGTTTGATTAGTTATAACTAATCAACCGAATTCGGAAGAAATATAGAGAAATATAATATATAGGATAGAAAATATAGAAGTGTAACAAAAAGAATTTCAAATGTCATGTGAATTCAAAATAAAAAAAAATTGACTATCTAAAAATATTTAAGATTGACTATCGAATATTATTCTATTCGAATTTAGAATTGTGATAAAGAAATCAAAATTCTATATCGCTATATAAATCGTTATGTTCTATAATATCCAATATTTATTGGTAATTATGGATTCTATTCTTTTCTATATTTCTAGAGACACTATACTTATAGTAATAGTGTCTTGAATTCCTATGCATAGAAAATTTCTATTACTATAATGCGGGCCCGCTTAGCTCAGAGGTTAGAGCATCGCATTTGTAATGCGATGGTCATCGGTTCGATTCCGATAGCCGGCTTTTTCTATTTTTCATTTTTTTATTCAATTTTTGAAAAATTGAGAATCTTCCTTTGAAATCAAATGAAATCAAAGAATATTGAAAAGTGTCTTCCCCTCTTTCCAAAATCTATGAATTTATTAAATTATAGGTTAAGTTATAGGGGGAACTCCTGACTATGCCAGGAAAAGGATCTTATATATTCTTATATATATATATAATAATAGAAAGTTTGACTATTTATCCAATTTATCTCATTCTTCTTTATAGTAATAGTACAAGTACACTACTTTACACTACTTCAGCAAACTTCGCTTCATTTAGTTCAGTTTGAGTTTAGATTTATTCTGTAAAATCAAATTTTCAAAAAAAAAGAATGAAATGAATTCTAAATAAGAATTAAGGAGTCTTTATGTCGCGTTACCGAGGACCTCGTTTCAAAAAAATACGCCGCCTGGGGGCTTTACCAGGACTAACTAATAAAAGGCCTAAAGCCGGGAGTGATCTTAGAAACCAATCGCGTTCCGGGAAAAAATCTCAATATCGTATTCGCCTAGAAGAAAAACAAAAATTGCGTTTTCATTATGGTCTTACAGAACGACAATTACTTAAATACGTTCATATCGCCGGAAAAGCCAAGGGGTCAACAGGTCAAGTTTTACTACAATTACTTGAAATGCGTTTGGATAACATCCTTTTTCGATTGGGTATGGCTTCGACTATTCCTGCAGCCCGCCAATTAGTTAACCATAGACATATTTTAGTGAATGGGCGTATAGTAGATATACCAAGTTATCGCTGCAAACCCCGAGATATTATTATGGCGAAGGATGAACAAAAATCCAGAACTCTGATTCAAAATTCTCTCAATTTTTCCCCTCAGGCGGAAGTGCCAAACCATTTGACTCTTCACCCATTCCAATATAAAGGACTGGTCAATCAAATAATAGATAGTAAATGGGTCAGTTTGAAAATAAATGAATTGCTAGTCGTAGAGTATTATTCTCGTCAAACTTAATTAAACCTAAACTCAAATAAAATAGCAGAGGTTCGGGCAATTTTCTTCCCTTTTATCAAATTAAATTAACCTAAGGTTAAGTAAGAAAAATACGGGTTTGATTCCGATTTTATTTCATTTATGTATCATAGCCCGAGGGGCTATTTTCATATTCTTTCCGGTATTCTTCCTAGTCGCGGAATTGGGAATAGAGAATCTATATCAATGAAAGGTTTAACTGGTGGAATAAAGGTCTCCATTGCTATTTGATCCGGTATTTTTAATAAAATGGATCTATTAAGTGAAGGTGCGGAAAGAGAGGGATTCGAACCCTCGGTAAACAAAAGCCTACATAGCAGTTCCAATGCTACGCCTTGAACCGCTCGGCCATCTCTCCTACATAATGATTATGAATCAAAAACCGAGTGAATAGTGAGTTCTTCATATTTCATTCTAGATTATTGGATAGGTATGACCAATCCATTTTAACTATATATTTTAACTATATATTACAAAATATTACAAATAAAAATAGAAAATTTTTCATCAAAGTAAAGAAAGATCTTTCGAGGCCCCAAGACAATTATTTTTTTACGAAATTTTTTTATTTGTAATTTTGAAAATGAAAAGGGGGTTTGTGTTTGCAAAAACGACTCCTACTATAAATTCGATTCGAATCGATTAAATCAATGAATTAGAACGAATCAACTGATTGATAGGTCTAGATTTTTTAGACTAGGGTTAATGGATACCTTTCTATCATAATTCTATATAGACTACGATTCCATACCTTACAAATTCTCAAATTTCTTTCCGGCTTTAGAATTCTCAACAACAAACCCCTTCCCTCACCCCTCTATTCTAGATTGATAAAACATTTTGTATAGTGGATTATATACCTGCTATGTACATAACATAAAAAAGAGGTGGTTATTCTATTTTCATCATAGAATGATTTTTTCCTCTTTGTATCATAATTCAATACAAATTTCTCGAATTATTTGAATCTGTAACTTCAACGAAATCGGAATAGTTCGCTTCGTTGGTATACTACTACATTAGGATGAAATCGAAATTAGGATGAAATCGAAATTAGGATGAAATCGAACCGGGTTGGACTATTTCTTATTGATTCCTATAAAAAAGGAACAATTGGAATAAAAAGCCCATAATCTTTTTTTTTTCAAATCAATCTATTTTTATGTTATTTCGTACTGTACAATTCTTTTCTTTGTGGGATCATTTTCCCCCAAGAGGGAATGAGAAGAATTATAAAATGGATTGCTAGCTATGCCTAGATCGCGGATAAATGGAAATTTTATTGATAAGACCTTTTCAATTGTAGCCAATATCTTATTGCAAATAATTCCGACAACTTCAGGAGAAAAGGAGGCATTTACCTATTACAGAGATGGTGTGATTTGATTCTTTTTTTTTTTTATTTCTCTCGGTCTTACGAGAAAGACACGTGATTCGGGAAAATTTTTGAAATAAATCTACGCTTGTTGAAGGTGAAGTTTGGAAATAGAACAATTCCTTCTGTCGTGTATCCTCGATTAATGCAACCTCAGATGCTATGTTTCAATTTTAGATTCTAGTATTGAGCGAAAGGTTACACCTAGAGGTTCTGTATTATGGGGCAATCCTACTCCACTACACTAGTACCAACGGACAGCATAAGGGAAGAAGCACTACACCTAGGAATCAACAACACGAAAACCTTGTTAGAAATGACCCCTTTCCTTATTGGGCTCGGGACTAAAAGAATGGTTGGGACAACAAACATCCATCTCGTTCGTACTTTGGATACCAATATAACCATCGAAGGTTGTTTGAAGTGACTAATTCCTGGAAATTAGGAGGCGTTGAAAACAAAGAAATTGCTCGAGTTCTCATTTCTATCTAGTTATCTAGTCTCAACACCCTTGATATTAAGAAAAGATCTCTTGCAGGAAGGTTGGCTAGAGATTTCTTGTAAAAACACTAGCCCTGCTCAGTCCATAATGAGAATATTTTCATCTTTTTGATTTCATGTATATTCTCCTTATGCACATAAGGGAGGAGCCGTATGAGGTGAAAATCTCACGTACGGTTTTGGAACGGAGATTCTTTTAATTGAATGGCGACCGTAACGGATGTCAGCTCAATCCGAAGGAAATTATGCAGAAGCTTTACAGAATTATTATGAAGCTATGCGACTAGAAATTGATCCTTATGATCGAAGTTATATACTCTATAATATAGGTCTTATCCATACAAGTAATGGAGAACATACGAAAGCTTTGGAATATTATTTTCGAGCACTAGAACGAAATCCATTCTTACCACAAGCTTTTAATAATATGGCCGTGATCTGCCATTACGTGCGACTATCTTCACTATAGAAGTAAAAAAAGAAAAACAAAAAAAGGCTTTCTACATATACATCGTCTAAAACAACGATTTTTATCAGCTGTAGCAAAGAAAGAAACTTTATATTCATAAAAGTTGAAATATGAAGAAAATAAATAGATATACCTAGCTACTTTTTTCTATGGATAAAAAAAAGAATCTAATTGGTAGGGGAAGCACCGTAAAGATCAATTGGCGAGATTTGGGGCCAATACAATAATAACTGCGTACTTATGTCATGATGGTAGATATACTTATCTCGTGATGTGAGATAAAATAGGAATCCACTTATGTAATAGAGTTGATCCACTAAAGTCTTGAGCAGCGGTGTAGGATCAGATCCCAAAGATAGTAAGTTTTTTCTTTCTTAGGAAGGAAAGTCTTTTTCAAAGATTCTATATAAATTTATATACGAAACCGAGATAGTTACCTTTCAGAAAATCGAATGATAGGGGAATTTTTTCTTCTGAAGGTGGGAAAAAAGATAAAACGAAATAAAACGGATTATTACTCCAAATTGAATCCAAATTTCAGTTTAAAACTCATGTAATGAACCTCTTTGGTTAACCCGAAAATGGGGTAGATACGCGAGAAAGCCCATTCGTTAGATATGATAACGGGACACCAAAAGAATTGATGAGCCGTATGAGGCAGGAAACTCTCAAGTACGGTTCTAAGGGAAGGAATTAATCTACCTATTCCGACCGAGGAGAACAGGCCATTCACCAGGGCGATTCTGAAATTGCGGAGGCTTGGTTTGATCAAGCTGCTGAGTA